GTCCCCGTAGCTTACAGCCTAAAAGCGTGGCACTGAAGATGCCAAGATGGTGTACAACATGAAACCCGAGGACAAAAGACTTAGTCCTAACCTTACAGTTGGCTCCTGCTAGACATATACATGCAAGTATCTGCGACCCAGTGTAAATGCCCTAAACCTCTTACTAAGACTAAAGGAGCAGGCATCAGGCACACACCATCAACTGTAGCCCAGGACGCCTTGCTCAGCCACACCCCCACGGGCACTCAGCAGTAATTAACATTAAGCAATAAGCGCAAGCTTGACTTAGTCATGGCAACCTGAGGGCTGGTAAATCTTGTGCCAGCCACCGCGGTCACACAAGAAGCCCAAGCCAACAGTCACACGGCGTAAAGAGTGGGCTAGAACCTGTCGTATATAACTAGGAAAATCAAAACACAACTGAGCTGTCATAAGCCCAAGATGCCCTTAAGACCAACCTAAAGACGATCCTAGCACAACCGACGGACCAGACCCCACGAAAGCTAGGGCTCAAACTGGGATTAGATACCCCACTATGCCTAGCCCTAAATCCAGATGCACATCGTACCAAAACACATCCGCCCGAGAATTACGAGCACAAACGCTTGAAACTCTAAGGACTTGGCGGTGCCCCAAACCCACCTAGAGGAGCCTGTTCTGTAAACGACACCCCACGCTACACCCTACCACTCCTCGCCAAAACAGCCTACATACCGCCGTCGCCAGCTCACCCTAATTGAAGGACACATAGTGGGCACAATAACCACCCCGTTAGCACGACAGGTCAAGGTATAGCCTACGGAGTGGAAGCAATGGGCTACATTTTCTAATATAGAACACCTCAACGGAAGGAGACATGAAATTGTCTCCAGAAGGCGGATTTAGCAGTAAAGCAGGATAACATAAGCCTACTTTAAGTCGGCCCTGAGGCACGTACATACCGCCCGTCACCCTCCTCGCAAGCTACCAACCCTAAATAACTAATCTACCACTACAGCCAAAGATGAGGTAAGTCGTAACAAGGTAAGTGTACCGGAAGGTGTACTTAGCATACCAGGGTGTAGCTACAAAATTAAAGCACTCAGCTTACACCTGAGAGATATCTGCCACCAACCAGATCACCCTGAGCCTCCTCTAGCCCAACCACAATGCCCAAAGACTAGTTAAAAATTCACCCCTCCACCACTAAACTAAAACATTCCTCTGCCTTAGTATAGGCGATAGAAAAGGCCCACTGGCGCAATAGAGCTCCGTACCGTAAGGGACAGATGAAATAAAAATGAAACTTGAAGCAATAGACAGCAAAGATAGACCCTTTTACCTCCTGCATCATGGTTTAGCAAGAACAACCAAGCAAAATGAACTTAAGCTTGTCCCCCCGAAACCCATGCGAGCTACTTACAAGCAGCTGCCCCCGAGCGAACCCGTCTCTGTTGCAAAAGAGTGGGACGACTTGTTAGTAGAGGTGAAAAGCCAACCGAGCTGGGTGATAGCTGGTTACCTGCGAGACGAATCTAAGTTCACCCTTAGTCTCTCCCCCAAGGACCCCAATAACCCAAATTGAAACGGACTAAGAGTTATTTAAAGGAGGTACAGCTCCTTTAACAAAGAATACAGCCTTCATTAGAGGATAACTTATAAAGCTTTCAAAATTGTAGGCCCTCAAGCAGCCACCAACAAAGAGTGCGTCAAAGCTCCATACAAAAAAATACAAAAACAACACGACTCCCTTCAAAACTAGCAGGTCAATCTATAAGCAATAGAAGAGCCAATGCTAAAATGAGTAACTAGGTAGCCTACTACCTCTCAGGCGCAAACTTAGTAACAAGCACCATTAACAGAAAAATTAATGCCCCAACTACAACAAGACCAAACATTCCAACACACTGTTAACCCAACCCAGGTGCGCCCACTAGAAAGATTAAAATCTGTAAAAGGAACTCAGCAAATACAAGGCCCGACTGTTTACCAAAAACATAGCCTCCAGCTTAACAAGTATTGGAGGTGATGCCTGCCCAGTGACACCACATTTCAACGGCCGCGGTATCCTAACCGTGCAAAGGTAGCGCAATCAATTGTCCCATAAATCGAGACCTGTATGAATGGCTAAACGAGGTCTTAACTGTCTCTTACAGATAATCAGTGAAATTGATCTTCCTGTGCAAAAGCAGGAATAAGCACATAAGACGAGAAGACCCTGTGGAACTTAAAAATCAATGGCCACCACGCACCAAACCCAAACCTACTAGGCACACTATCCCCCGCAACACTGGCCCATAATTTTTCGGTTGGGGCAACCTTGGAGTAAAATACACCCTCCAAAAATAAGACTACCAATCTTAACCAAGAATCACCCATCAACGTGCAAACAGCAACCAGACCCAACACAGTTGAACAATGGACCAAGCTACCCCAGGGATAACAGCGCAATCTCTCCCAAGAGCCCCCATCGACGGAGGGGTTTACGACCTCGATGTTGGATCAGGACATCCCAATGGTGCAGCCGCTATTAAGGGTTCGTTTGTTCAACGATTAACAGTCCTACGTGATCTGAGTTCAGACCGGAGTAATCCAGGTCGGTTTCTATCTATGACAGACCCTTCCCAGTACGAAAGGACCGGAAGGGTAGGGCCAATGCCCCAGGCACGCCCTCCCCCCAAGCAATGACCTCAACTAAACTGCTTAAAGGACTACCCACCTCAAATCCCTAAAAAAGGGCCGCTAGTGTAGCAAAGCCTGGCGAATGCAAAAGGCTTAAGCCCTTTAACTAGAGGTTCAAATCCTCTCCCTAGCTCCCCACAACTAAACCATGACCCAACCAACATCCCTAATGCACTTCACCATATTCTTAGCCTATGCCCTTCCAGTCTTAATCGCCGTAGCCTTCCTGACATTAGTAGAACGAAAAGTCCTAAGCTACATGCAAGCCCGAAAAGGCCCAAACATTGTCGGCCCCTTCGGGCTCCTACAGCCCGTAGCAGACGGCCTAAAGCTATTTACCAAAGAACCCATTCGACCATCAACATCCTCACCCCTGCTCTTCATCCTAACCCCAATACTAGCCCTTCTCCTCGCAATTTCAATTTGAACACCCCTTCCATTACCCTTCTCCCTCGCAGACTTGAACTTAGGCCTATTATTCCTCTTAGCCATGTCAAGCTTAGCAGTATATTCAATCCTATGGTCAGGCTGAGCTTCAAACTCAAAATACGCCCTAATCGGTGCCCTTCGAGCAGTCGCACAGACAATCTCATACGAAGTAACACTAGCCATCATCCTCCTTTCCGTAATCATACTAAGCGGAAACTATACCCTAAACACCCTTACCACCACCCAAGAACCCCTATACCTAATCTTCTCAACCTGGCCTCTTACAATAATATGATACATCTCCACCCTTGCCGAAACCAACCGTGCCCCATTCGACCTAACAGAAGGAGAGTCCGAACTAGTCTCAGGCTTCAACGTAGAATACGCCGCAGGTCCATTCGCCCTATTTTTCCTAGCTGAATACGCAAACATTATACTAATAAACACACTCACTGTCATTCTATTCATCAACCCAAGCACCCTGGGCCTCCCCTTAGAATTATTCCCAATAATTCTCGCCACAAAAACCCTACTCCTCTCCTTCGGCTTCCTATGAATTCGCGCCTCATACCCACGATTTCGTTACGACCAGCTTATGCACCTCCTCTGAAAAAACTTCCTACCACTAACACTAGCCCTGTGCCTCTGACACACTAGCATACCAATCTGCTATGCAGGCCTTCCCCCCGCTTAAAACACCCACACAAAGGAAATGTGCCTGAATATCTAAGGATCACTGTGATAAAGTGAACATAGAGGTCTACCAACCCTCTCATTTCCTCACAAAACCTTAGGAAGACAGGAATTGAACCTGCACAGAAGAGATCAAAACCCTCCATACTTCCCTTATATTACTTCCTAGTAGGGTCAGCTAAACATAAAGCTATCGGGCCCATACCCCGAAAATGATGGTTTAACCCCTTCCTCTACTAAATGAGCCCCCTTACAAAATTAACATTTTCCCTAAGCCTTCTACTGGGAACAACCATCACAATTTCAAGCAACCACTGAATGCTAGCCTGAACTGGACTAGAAATCAACACCCTTGCCATCATCCCCTTCATCTCAAAATCACACCACCCTCGAGCTATTGAAGCCACAATCAAATACTTTCTTGTCCAAGCAACCGCTTCTGCACTAATCCTTTTCTCAAGCACAATCAACGCACAATTCACCGGGCAATGAGACATTACCCAACTAACCCAACCAACAGCCTCCCTCCTATTAACCACAGCAGTAGCAATAAAACTAGGCCTAGTACCCTTCCACTTCTGATTTCCAGAGGTCATGCAAGGCTCACCTATAACCACCGCCCTACTTCTCTCCACATTAATAAAACTCCCCCCCATCACTATCCTCTTCCTAACTGCTCCCTCACTAAACCCACCCCTACTAACAACCATAGCCATCGCATCTGCAGCTGTCGGGGGATGAATAGGACTCAACCAAACACAAATCCGAAAGATCCTAGCCTTCTCATCAATTGCTCACTTAGGCTGAATAACCATTATCCTCATATACAACCCCAAACTAACAATAATAACCTTCTACCTATACTCCGTAATAACCACCTCCATCTTCTTAGCCCTCAACACAACCAACTCACTAAAACTACCAACAATAATAACTTCCTGAACAAAAGCACCAGCACTAAGCGCATCCATAATACTAGCACTACTATCCCTAGCCGGCCTACCCCCACTCACTGGCTTTTTACCAAAATGACTCATTATCCAAGAACTAACCAAACAAGAAATATCAACCACAGCTATAATCATTTCTATACTCTCCCTTTTAGGTCTATTCTTCTACCTACGCCTCGCATATTGCTCCACAATCACACTCCCACCAAACACTGTAAACTTCATAAAACAGTGATATAACAACAAACCTACAAGCACACCAATTGCTACCTTAACTTCCCTATCAATCCTTCTCCTCCCCCTCTCCCCCACAATCTTAACCATCACCTAAGAAACTTAGGATAACATGTCTACCTAAACCGAAGGCCTTCAAAGCCTTAAATAAGAGTTAAACCCTCTTAGTTTCTGCCCATACCTCTAAGGCCCGCAGGACACTAAACCTGCACCATCTAAATGCAACTCAGATACTCTAATTAAGCTAGGACCTCCACAATAAATCTAGACAGATGGGCCTCGATCCCATAAACTCCTAATTAACAGTTAGATGCTCAAACCAACAAGCTTCTGTCTATCAGACTCTGGTACACTCTCAGTGTACATCGATGAGCTTGCAACTCAACATGAACTTCACCACAGAGCCGATAAGAAGAGGAATCAAACCTCTGTAAAAAGGACTACAGCCTAACGCCTAAACACTCAGCCATCTTACCTGTGACCTTCATCAACCGATGATTATTCTCAACAAACCACAAAGACATTGGCACTCTATACCTACTCTTCGGAGCATGAGCAGGTATAGCTGGCACCGCCCTCAGCCTCCTCATTCGAGCAGAACTTGGCCAACCAGGAACTCTCCTGGGAGACGACCAAATCTACAATGTCATCGTCACCGCCCATGCCTTCGTAATAATCTTTTTCATAGTCATACCCATCATAATCGGAGGATTTGGAAACTGACTAGTCCCCCTTATAATTGGAGCCCCAGACATAGCATTCCCCCGCATAAACAATATAAGCTTCTGACTACTCCCCCCATCCTTCCTATTACTCCTAGCATCCTCAACAGTAGAGGCCGGGGTTGGAACAGGATGAACCGTATACCCTCCCTTAGCAGGCAACCTAGCCCATGCTGGCGCCTCAGTAGACCTAGCCATCTTCTCTTTACACCTCGCAGGTGTATCTTCCATCTTAGGGGCAATCAACTTTATTACAACGGCCATTAACATAAAACCCCCTGCCCTATCACAATACCAAACTCCACTATTCGTATGATCCGTACTTATCACCGCCGTGCTCCTACTACTCTCACTCCCAGTCCTAGCTGCCGGCATCACTATACTATTAACCGACCGAAACCTAAACACCACATTCTTTGACCCCGCTGGAGGGGGAGACCCCATTCTCTACCAACACCTATTCTGATTCTTCGGCCACCCAGAAGTTTACATCCTAATTCTCCCAGGTTTCGGAATCATCTCGCACGTCGTAACATATTACGCAGGTAAAAAAGAACCATTCGGCTACATAGGAATAGTCTGAGCTATACTATCCATTGGATTCTTAGGCTTTATTGTATGAGCCCATCACATATTCACCGTAGGAATGGACGTAGACACTCGAGCATATTTTACTTCTGCTACTATAATCATTGCCATCCCAACCGGCATTAAAGTATTCAGCTGACTAGCCACACTACACGGAGGCACCATTAAATGAGACCCACCAATACTATGAGCCTTAGGCTTCATCTTCCTCTTCACAATCGGAGGACTAACAGGCATCGTACTAGCAAACTCCTCACTAGACATTGCCCTACATGACACATATTACGTAGTTGCCCACTTCCACTACGTCCTCTCAATAGGAGCCGTATTTGCCATCCTAGCTGGATTCACCCACTGATTCCCGCTATTCACAGGATACACCCTCCATCCTACATGATCCAAAACCCACTTCGGAATCATATTCGCAGGCGTAAACCTAACATTCTTCCCCCAACACTTCCTGGGCTTAGCCGGCATGCCACGACGCTACTCAGACTACCCAGACGCCTACACCCTATGAAACACCCTATCCTCTATTGGCTCCCTAATTTCAATAACAGCTGTAATCTTACTAATATTCATCATCTGAGAAGCATTTGCAGCAAAACGAAAAGTCCTACAAACAGAATTAACCACCACCAACATCGAATGAATCTACGGCTGCCCACCCCCCTATCACACCTTTGAAGAACCAACCTTCGTCCAAACCCAAGAAAGGAAGGAATCGAACCCTCACACGCTGGTTTCAAGCCAACTGCATCAAACCACTTATGCTTCTTTCTTATGGAGTGTTAGTAAACCCATTACATAGCTTTGTCAAAGCTAAATCACAAGTGAAACCCCTGTACACCCCCCCAACCATGGCTAACCAGTCCCAGCTAGGATTCCAAGATGCCTCCTCACCAATCATAGAAGAACTCGTAGAATTCCACGACCACGCCTTAATAGTTGCACTTGCAATCTGCAGTCTAGTCCTATACCTATTAACACTCATACTAGCAGAAAAACTATCCTCCAACACCGTAGACGCACAAGAAGTAGAATTAATCTGGACAATTCTACCCGCCATTGTCCTCATCCTACTTGCCCTACCATCCCTGCAAATTCTATACATAATAGACGAAATTGATGAACCTGACTTAACCTTAAAGGCTATCGGACACCAATGATACTGAACTTACGAATATACAGACTTCGAAGACCTAACATTTGACTCCTACATAATCCCAACTACAGAACTCCCCCCAGGACACTTCCGACTACTAGAAGTAGACCATCGCATTGTAATCCCAATGGAATCCCCAATCCGCATCATCATCACCGCCAATGACGTACTCCACTCATGAGCCGTCCCCTCCCTGGGAGTAAAAACTGATGCAATCCCAGGACGACTTAACCAGACATCCTTCATCACAACCCGACCGGGCATCTTCTATGGCCAATGCTCAGAAATCTGCGGAGCCAATCACAGCTATATACCAATCGTGGTAGAATCAACCCCCCTAACCCACTTCGAACGCTGATCTACACTCCTATCATCCTAATCATTAAGAAGCTATGCAACAGCACTAGCCTTTTAAGCTAGAGAAAGAGGATAATCCACCCCTCCTTAATGACATGCCCCAATTAAACCCAAATCCATGATTCCTAACCATGCTTATCACATGAACAATCTTCTCACTAATCATCCAACCTAAACTCCTACCATTCACCCCCATCAACCACCCCATAAACAAAACCAACATCCCTAACAAATCCACCCCCTGAACCTGACCATGAACCTAAGCTTCTTCGACCAATTCTCAAGCCCTTATTTAATAGGAATACCACTAGCCCTCCTCTCTATTCTCTTCCCAACCCTATTATTCCCCGCCCCCAGCACTCGATGAATCAACAACCGCCTCACCACCCTTCAATCATGACTAATTCACCTAATCACAAAACAACTAATAATACCCCTAAATAAAAAGGGACATAAATGGGCACTAATCCTCACAGCCCTAATAATACTACTCCTCACAATTAACCTATTAGGTCTACTACCATATACATTTACCCCCACTACTCAACTATCTATAAACATAGCTCTAGCCTTTCCACTTTGACTCGCCACCCTCCTCACAGGACTACGAAACCAGCCCACAATCTCCCTAGGACATCTACTACCTGAAGGCACCCCCACCCCACTCATTCCTGCCTTAATCATAATCGAAACCACAAGCCTACTTATCCGCCCACTAGCACTCGGAGTCCGACTTACAGCCAACCTAACAGCAGGACACCTACTTATCCAGCTCATTTCCACAGCCACCACCACCCTCCTTCCCATAATACCCACAATCTCCGCCCTAACCATACTAGTCCTCCTACTACTCACCATCCTAGAAGTAGCAGTAGCCATAATCCAAGCATACGTCTTCGTCCTCCTACTAAGCCTATACTTACAAGAAAACATCTAATGGCCCACCAAGCACACCCCTTCCACATAGTAGACCCCAGCCCCTGACCAATCTCCGGAGCCGCTGCCGCCCTCCTCACCACTTCAGGACTGGCTATGTGATTCCATCACAAATCCCCCCAACTCCTAACCTTAGGCCTAATCTCCATAATCCTTGTAATACTCCAATGATGACGAGACATTATCCGAGAAGGTACATTCCAAGGCCACCACACACCTCCAGTACAAAAAGGCCTTCGGTACGGAATGATCCTATTCATCACATCAGAAGTATTCTTCTTCCTAGGCTTCTTCTGAGCCTTCTTCCATTCAAGCCTAGCCCCCACACCAGAACTAGGAGGACAATGACCCCCAACAGGAATCAAACCCATAAACCCCATAGAAGTCCCCCTACTTAATACAGCCATTCTACTAGCATCAGGAGTCACTGTCACATGAGCCCACCACAGCATCACTGAAGGGAACCGCAAACAAGCAACCCAAGCCCTCAGCCTAACCGTCCTCTTAGGAATCTACTTCACAATCCTCCAAGCCATAGAATACTATGAAGCCCCATTCTCAATTGCCGACAGCGTATATGGCTCAACCTTCTTCGTCGCTACAGGGTTCCACGGCTTGCACGTAATCATCGGATCCTCCTTCCTCTCAATCTGCCTACTACGATTAATCAACTTCCACTTCACACCAAGTCACCACTTTGGATTCGAAGCCGCAGCTTGATACTGACACTTTGTAGACGTCATTTGATTATTCCTATACATAACCATCTACTGATGAGGATCCTGCTCCCCTAGTATATTAATTACAATTGACTTCCAATCTCTAAAATCTGGTGCAACCCCAGAGGAGAGCAATAAACATAGTCCTTTTCATACTCATACTATCCCTCGCCCTAAGCATTATCCTAACCTCCCTAAACTTCTGACTAGCCCAAACAACCCCAGACTCCGAAAAACTATCCCCATACGAATGCGGATTTGACCCCCTAGGATCTGCTCGACTACCCTTTTCAATCCGATTCTTCCTCAGTAGCAATTTTATTCCTCCTATTTGACCTAGAAATCGCACTCCTACTTCCCCTACCATGAGCCACTCAACTACAATCCCCCACCACCACCCTAATCTGAACCCTACTAATCATCACTCTACTCACACTAGGACTAATCTACGAATGACTCCAAGGAGGACTAGAATGAGCAGAATAATAGAAAGTTAGTCTAACCAAGACAGTTGATTTCGACTCAACAAACCATAGCCCCACCCTATGACTTTCTTCATGTCCCTTATATCCATAAGCTATTACTCAGCCTTCACCTTAAGCAGCCTAGGCCTCACCCTTCACCGCACTCACCTAATCTCCGCTCTACTATGCTTAGAAAGCATAATGCTATCCATATACATAGCCCTATCCGTGCTACCCATTGAAAACCAAACAGCATCGCTTGCCCTAACACCAATCCTCATACTAACATTCTCGGCCTGCGAAGCCGGTACAGGCCTAGCCATACTGGTAGCCTCAACCCGCACTCACGGTTCTGACCACCTACACAACCTAAACCTCCTCCAATGCTAAAAATCCTTCTCCCAACCCTCCTTCTCCCTCCAACAGCTCTCCTATCTCCAACAAAATTCCTATGAGTTAACACTACAACCCACAGCCTACTAATCGCCCTCCTCAGCCTACACTGACTCCTTCCAACTTATTACCCAAACAAAACCTTAACTCAATGAACAGGAATAGACCAAATCTCCTCTCCCCTCCTAACACTCACCTGCTGACTACTACCCCTCATAATCCTAGCATCCCAAAACCACCTCCAACATGAACCCACCCCACGAAAACGAATCTTCATCTTAACCCTCACCCTCACCCAACCCCTTATTATCCTAGCATTTTCAGCCACAGAACTCATACTATTCTACATCTCATTCGAAGCAACCCTAATCCCAACCCTAGCCCTAATCACCCGATGAGGAAACCAACCAGACCGCCTAAGCGCAGGCATTTACTTACTATTTTACACCCTCATCAGCTCCCTACCACTTCTAGTCACAATCCTAGCCCTTCACTCACAAACTGGTACCCTCCACCTCCTAATAATAAAACTCAGCCACCCCACTATACCCCACTCATGGACAGGCCTCCTATCAACCTTAGCCCTACTCCTAGCGTTCATAGTAAAAGCACCCCTTTATGGACTTCATCTATGACTCCCCAAAGCTCACGTAGAAGCACCAATCGCAGGATCAATGCTACTCGCAGCCCTACTCCTAAAGCTAGGAGGATACGGTATCATACGAGTAACCCTATTAATAAACCCCCTTCTAAACCACCTACACTATCCATTCATTGCCCTAGCACTATGAGGGGCACTAATAACTAGCTCAATTTGCTTGCGACAAATTGACCTAAAATCACTCATCGCCTACTCATCTGTAAGCCATATAGGCCTCGTAATCGCAGCTAGCATAATCCAAACCCCCTGATCATTCTCAGGGGCAATAATCCTCATAGTATCCCACGGCCTAACCTCCTCAATACTATTCTGTCTAGCCAATACCAACTACGAACGAACACACAGCCGAATCCTCTTACTGACACGAGGCCTCCAACCCCTCCTTCCGTTAATAGCAACTTGATGACTACTAGCAAACCTCACAAACATAGCACTACCCCCCACCACCAACCTAATAGCAGAACTAACCATCATCACCGCACTGTTCAACTGATCCGCACCAACAATTCTTCTCACTGGGACAGCAACCCTAATAACTGCCTCATACACCCTCTATCTTCTCCTCACAACCCAACGAGGAACTACCCCAACCCACATCACCTTACTACAAAACTCCAACACACGAGAACACCTCTTGATAACCCTACACATCCTCCCCCTAATCCTACTAATCTTCAAACCCGACCTTGCATCCGGCATACCTCAATGCAAGCATAGTTTCAAATCAAAACATCAGGTTGTGATCCCGAAAATAGAAGATAAACCCTTCTTGCTTGCCGAGGGGAAGTTCAACCAGCAAGAACTGCTAATTCTTGCATCTGAGTTTAAAACCTCAGTCCCCTTGCTTTTAAAGGATAGTAGAAATCCGCTGGTCTTAGGAACCAACCACCTTGGTGCAAATCCAAGTAAAAGCAATGGGAACCACACTACTCCTAAGCACCTCCATAATCCTCACACTTACACTAGTCTTAACCCCCATAATACTACCCCTCCTAAAAAAAACCTTAAAAAGCTCCCCAACCACCATCACCCGTGCCATCAAAACGGCGTTCCTAGTCAGCCTAATACCCATAACAATCTTCATATACTCAAACACAGAAAACATCACCACCTACTGAGAGTGAAAACTAACCGCAAACTTTAAAATCCCAATCAGTCTAAAAATAGACCAATACTCAATCATATTCTTTCCTATTGCATTATTTGTAACTTGATCCATCCTGCAATTCGCAACATGATACATAGCCTCAGAACCAAACATCACAAAATTCTTCTCCTACCTATCTATCTTCCTGGTCGCCATACTAACCTTAACCCTTGCCAACAACATATTCCTCCTATTCGTAGGCTGAGAAGGAGTAGGAATCATGTCATTCCTACTAATTGGATGGTGACATGGACGAGCAAAAGCCAACACAGCTGCCCTACAAGCCGTACTCTACAACCGAATCGGAGACATTGGCCTCATCATCAGCATAGCATGAATAGCATCAACCCTAAACACCTGAGAAATCCAACAAACCTTTTCCCACACACACACCCCAATACTCCCCCTCCTGGGCCTAATCCTAGCAGCCACAGGAAAATCAGCCCAATTCGGCCTACACCCCTGACTCCCAGCCGCCATAGAGGGCCCCACCCCCGTCTCCGCCCTACTCCACTCCAGCACCATAGTAGTGGCCGGAATCTTCCTACTCATCCGAACCCATCCCATACTATCCAACAACCAAACCGCCCTAACCACATGCCTATGCCTGGGTGCACTCTCCACGCTATTTGCCGCTACATGTGCCTTAACCCAAAATGACATCAAAAAAATCATCGCCTTCTCCACGTCCAGCCAACTAGGCCTAATAATAGTCGCCATTGGACTAAACCTCCCCCAACTAGCCTTCCTCCACATCTCAACACACGCATTCTTCAAAGCCATACTATTCCTATGTTCCGGCTCAATCATCCACAATCTTGCCGGAGAACAAGACATCCGAAAAATAGGAGGCCTACAAAAAACACTACCAACAACCACATCTTGCCTAACTATCGGCAACCTAGCTCTAATAGGAACCCCCTTCCTAGCAGGATTTTATTCAAAAGACCTAATCATTGAAAACCTAAACACCTCCTACTTAAACACATGAGCACTCACCCTAACTCTCCTAGCTACATCTTTTACAGCAACTTACAGCTTACGCATAACATCCCTAGTTCAAACAGGATTCACCCGAATTTCCCCAACAACCCCAACCAACGAAAACAACCCACTAATCACTAACCCCATTCTACGCCTAGCCCTAGGCACCATCCTATCGGGCTTACTCATCACATCCTACACCATCCCCACAAAAACTCCCCCCATAACCATACCCATAATCACAAAAACTGCAACTATCCTAGTCACAATCCTAGGCATCATCTTAGCACTAGAACTATCAAACATAACCCACACCCTAATACACCCCAAACAGAACATCTACTCAAACTTCTCCACCAACTTAGGATATTTCAACCTACTAACCCACCGTCCTAGCACCACAGGACTACTAAACCACGGACAAAAATTTGCCCTCCACTTAACTGACCTGTTCTGATACAAAAAAATAGGCCCCGAAGGACTTGCTAACCTACAACAAATAGCCGCAAAAGCCTCAACAACCCTGCACACAGGATTAATCAAAACATACCTAGGATCCTTCGCCCTATCAATCCTAGTCATCCTACTCGCACTCAAAAGAAACTAATGGCACCCAACATTCGAAAATCACACCCCCTAGTAAAAATAGTCAATAACTCCCTAATCGATCTCCCCACCCCACCCAACATCTCCATATGATGAAATTTCGGATCCCTACTAGGAATCTGTCTGGCCACCCAAATCCTAACCGGCCTACTACTAGCCATACACTACACAGCAGACACAACACTAGCCTTCTCATCCGTTGCCCACACATGTCGAAACGTACAATACGGATGATTGATCCGCAACCTACACGCCAACGGAGCATCCCTATTCTTCATCTGCATCTACATACACATCGGACGAGGCATCTACTACGGCTCCTACCTGTACAAAGAAACCTGAAACACAGGCATTATCCTACTACTCACTCTGATAGCAACAGCCTTCGTGGGCTATGTACTACCCTGAGGACAAATATCATTCTGAGGAGCCACAGTCATCACCAACCTATTTTCGGCAATCCCATACATCGGCCAAACCCTAGTCGAATGGGCCTGAGGAGGATTTTCAGTAGATAACCCAACACTAACCCGATTCTTCGCCCTACACTTTCTCCTACCATTCCTAATCGCAGGACTTACCCTAATTCACCTCACCTTCCTACACGAATCAGGCTCAAACAACCCCCTAGGAATCACATCAAACTGCGACAAAATCCCATTTCATCCCTACTACTCTCTTAAAGACCTTTTAGGACTCATACTCATATACCTCCCCCTAATAACCCTAGCCCTATTTACCCCAAACTTACTAGGAGACCCAGAAAACTTCACACCAGCAAACCCCCTAGTCACACCCCCACACATCAAACCAGAATGATACTTCCTATTTGCCTACGCCATCCTACGTTCAATCCCCAACAAGCTGGGTGGAGTCCTAGCACTAGCCGCCTCAGTACTAATCCTATTCCTGAGCCCACTACTCCACAAATCCAAACAACGTACAATAACCTTCCGTCCCCTATCCCAACTGCTATTCTGACTACTAGTCACTAATCTACTCATCCTAACCTGAGTAGGAAGCCAACCTGTCGAACACCCATTCATTATCATCGGCCAACTAGCCTCCCTTTCCTACTTCACAACCCTCCTAATCCTCCTCCCCCTCACCGGGGCCCTAGAAAACAAAATCCTTAACTACTAAACACTCTAATAGTTTATAAAAACATTGGTCTTGTAAACCAAAAAATGAAGGCCTATAACCTTCTTAGAGTTTTAACCAGCTACACCAACACCCCCAACAAAAACACCATGCCAGCCCCAAGCTGGCATTTTTACCAAAAATAACCGCCAGCCCCAAGCTGGCATTTTTACCAAAAATAACCGCCAGCCCCAAGCTGGCATTTTTACCAAAAATAACCGCCAGCCCCAAGCTGGCATTTTTACCAAAAATAACCGCCAGCCCCAAGCTGGCATTTTTACTAAAAATAACCGCCAGCCCCAAGCTGGCATTTTTACTAAAAATAATCAGCTTACCTAAATATAAGCCACTCACCACCCCCCCCCTCCCCCCCCTATGTATTACTTCGCATTAAACCAATTACCCCATTACATTACAACTCAATGTACTAAATTCATATAATGTATGTACTGAATCCATACCCTGTATAACCGGGCATAAAATTATCGACAGCCATCTATACATTCTAGGACAAATTAAGCAATGGAACAAGGAATTCCGACTATCTCCACTCGAGCTAAATCCATTAAAGTTGGACTTTATACACCAAAATCTTTCCAGGATACGGAAGTGCCTTAATACATAATATTAATGGTAACAGGCCATAGTACCTAAATCAATTCTCGTAGTGCCGGTTTCAGGTATTAGGTTATCTATTAATCGTCCTTCTCACGAGGTTCGGACTACTGCCGTTGCATAATCTCATTACACGACCAGCGTCAGGATCATTCTTTCCCCCTACACCCCTAGCACAACTTGCACTTTTGCGCCTCTGGTTCCTCGGTCAGGGCCATAACTTGGCTCTTCCCTTTATCTTGCCCTTCTCGGAGCCATCTGGTTCGCTTTATTCCACTTCTAAGTCCGTGATCGCGGCATTTTTCCTTTTTGGGGCGGTTGGTTCCTTTTTTTTTTGGAACGCTTCACAGGTGACCCTTCTGAGTGCAACGGGAGCCCTTAGATAGGTCTGAGCATTATGGACTTCGAGCCGTTCCTCACCCTCAGGAGTTGCTGAATGAGACGGTTTGCGTATTTGGAGTCAACCACCGTTACCCTGATGCACTTGCTATCAGCATTTAGTTATGCTTCATCCCCTTAAATAGAGTATACCAATATATATGAATGCTTGTTGGACATGCTTAGTTATCTTCCTCAATAATCCCTAACAACTAAACAAAAAACTCAAAAACCCCTACCTACCACTCCACCAAAATTCACACCCATCGCGTTATTTTATCTTTCATTTTTCACAACACTACACTCCCCAACGCCGAAGTTACATTAACAATTACACTCATTTTTTACCCGCCACCCACCTCAAACCATTACATTTCAGCCACAGCTTCAGAAAAAGAGGACTCAAACCTCTATCACCAACTCCCAAAGCTGGCATTCTCATTAAACTATCTTCTGAACCGCCCAATAGACCTAAACTGCCCGAATCGCCCCACGAGACAACCCCCGCACAAGCTCCAATACCACAAACAAAGTCAACAATAACCCCCAACCAGCAATAAAAAACATCCCAACTCCATAAAAATAAAACATTGCCACCCCACTAAAATCCAACCGCACAGAAACCATCCCGCCACTATCAACAGTATCCACCCCAGGATTTAAACAACCAATACCACCACCAACCACAACCCCTACGAACAGTAACAAAACCAACCCCACACCACACCCCACAACCCGTCAATTCCCCCAGGCCTCAGGAAAAGGATCTGCCGCTAGCGCTACAGAATAAACAAAAACAACCAACATTCCCCCCAAATAAACCATAAACAACACCAAAGAAATAAAAGAAACCCCCAAACTCATCAATCACCCACACCCAACAACGGACCCCAACACCAACCCAACAACTCCATAATAAGGAGATGGATTAGATGCAACCGCCAATGCCCCAAAAACAAAACACACCCCTAGAAAAAACACAAAATAAGTCATGACTATTCTCGCTCGGCACCTCCCCGAGACCTACAGCTTGAAAAACTATCGTTGTTTAATTCAACCACGAGAACCTCTAACACCCCTACTACACCTAAACCCAACCTCCACCTCAACATCTTATATGTCCCACAAACATCACCCACTCAACACTCCAGCACTAAAATCACATTAACCCAAACCCCCATACATATGCCCATAAGACAGATACCCTTATAACCAACAAAACTAAGCGAAATAAACGAAATAAACGAAATAAACGAAATAAACGAAATAAACGAAATAAACGAAATAAGCGAAATAAGCGAAATAAACGAAATAAACGAAATAAACGAAATAAACGAAATAAGCGAAATAAGCGAAATAAGCGAAATAAGCGAAATAAACGAAATAAACAAAATAAACGAAATAAACGAAATAAACGAAATAAACGAAATAAACGAAATAAGCGAAATAAACGAAATAAACGAAATAAACGAAATAAACGAAATAAACGAAATAAACGAAATAAACGAAATAAGCGAAATAAACGAAATAAGCGAAATAAGCGAAATAAACGAAATAAGCGAAATAAGCGAAATAAACGAAATAAGCGAAATAAACGAAATAAACGAAATAAGCGAAATAAC